GATTCACTAATTGTAATCATAATAAAATAAAATTTTATCTATATTCTAGATCTATAATAGATAATAGAATTGAATAGAATATTAAAAAAAAAAACAAAGTAAATAAGCGGGTAGCGGGAATCGAACCCGCATCGTTAGCTTGGAAGGCTAGGGGTTATAGTCGACGTCGATTCAGCGTCTCTAATTCAAAACCGAACATGAAACTTTGGTTTCATTCGGCTCCTTTATGTAATATGAGTAAATTCCTAGACCTAAGATGTGAACAAAATTATACCCATAACACCTATGTCAGCTTTTTTTGTGTGAATACAACAAGCAAAATGAATCGCTTTCTAGATGATCCTTCTAGAAGAAGGTGATTCTAATAATCTTTCTAGTTACTTCGTTCTCCATTTCTATTTGCGAGGATCCTAAGGAAAAGGATTTTGTTTCTTTTTTCCACCGAGCTAAAACAATATGCTGATGTCTCTAGTAAACCAAAGTCATCGTCGAATAGCTATTTTGCTTAAATGTCTTTCTTTATAATTATTTATAATTATAAAGAAAAAATGGAAGATTTAGTTACGATTAGAAATTGTCTTTCTATCTTCCGCCATGGATCCTTTACTCATACTTATTCAATTGGAAGTCTTGGTCCAATTCAAAAATTCTGTTTCGCAATTTCACATAATCCAACTTATAAATTTAACTTATAAATTTATAAGTGACTCATGGATCCAAATAACGAGAATGCATATTTTTTTTTCTCGAATTTATCGTTGAGAGGTAAAGGATTTAATCCTTTTAAGAAATAAAGTTTTTGATCGGAATATGAATAAAACCGAAAGACCCTTTATTACTATGATTACTATTACTTTATTTAAAATAAAAAAAAAAAATAAAAAATTTAAAAGGGTTAATAGAACGAATCACACTTTTACCACTAAACTATACCCGCTATAATATGATTATTGTATACAATATAGTATACAAATAGCATAGTATACAAATAGCTCTTTTGTCAAACTATATAATTGAATTGAGTATGATCAATAATCAATATAGGATCTTCAAAGAATCATCAAACCGAGAGTGTTGAGCTTTTTCGCGGGTAGATAAAAATTTAATTAGAATTAGAAGAGGCTTCGTTTAAGTTAAATAACAGAACTAAAACTTTAGTTTTCTCTTGTGCTGATAAATACAGATAAAAAACACTAAAATAATAACAGAAAAATGCATTGTGGAAGAATCAATAAAATTTTTTTTTTGGAAAATGAAAATATAATCATAAATTTAAAATGAATGTAAATATTCCTTCTTATTTTTGTTCTTGCTTGAATATAAAATAAATATAAAATAAATTTAATATTTTAAATATTTATATTAAAAAATAAAAACAAGTATTTTTTTTTTCAAATCAGATAAATAACGATTTATCTATAATTCGTTGGAACAAAAAAAGGGCCCGGCTTGGTACTGACCAGGCCGGATCATCAGAATAATAAGGGCCTTTCGAGCAAAATCAATATAATACATAAATAATACATATACATAAGGGGTCTTTTTTTTTTCTTTAGTTCGATTGTTGACACGCCCTTGTTTTAGATAAAGGAAATTCCAGATTTTTGGATCTAACCTAATAATCTAATCTATATATAGAAATATAGAATAAATAATAGAATAGAGAAAGAAGAGAGAGAAAGAAAGACTCCTTACATTATCATTATGTGTAATATTATTTGTAATGTAGTAATTATCTTTTTCAATTGGGAGGGATGGCTGAGTGGACTAAAGCGTCGGATTGCTAATCCGTTGTACGGGTTATTCGTACCGAGGGTTCAAATCCCTCTCTTTCCGTCGATGACTTGATTTAAATAAATTTAACCGAGTCAAAAATATTTTTTTTTTATTTTATTCTTCACGTCCAGGATTACGCCCCGGATCATTAGATAGGAATCCAAAGATAAAGAGAGAAATAAAAAAAATATCACTATGGTATAAACGAATAGTTTCAGAGTAAGCATTACACAACCCCAAGATTATTTTTTTGAAAAAATAAATGACTCAAATATCAAATAAAGGGCAGAATTAATAATTAATACAGATCAAACTAACTGTATTAAACATAACAGACATTTTGTTCTTGGAGATAATTGCATTTTTATTAAGTTTTTGATATTAAGTAAAAAGGAAGAAAGTAGGTAAGGTAGGCAAAAAATCCTTTTTTTTTTTCTTTGAACCCACCCAATCAAAAATCCTCCATCAAAGGAGAATAGGAGAAATCATACTTTCATACAATATCATCTTAATTTAAAATTAAATTATATCTAATAATCAACAAATTAAGTTGAATTCTATAATCTGTATGTATAAAAATCCTAGTACCAATCTATTCTATAGACTATAGAATACCAACCTATAGATATTCCTATAGATATTTGGACTAGAGTTGACAAATAACCAATACCAATATTATCGTTTCTTGACGTAGATTATATAAATATAAATTCAAATGGGGCGTGGCCTAGTGGTAAGGCAACGGGTTTTGGTCCCGATATTCGGAGGTTCAAATCCTTCCGTCCCAGTGCATATCCATTTTTTATGCTCCGTTATTCCCATATAAGGAAGTTAGGAGAGTGATAGGAGTTAATCCATATTAATTTTAGTGTCTGTTCAAATTTCATTAACAAATTATAAAGTTCCATATCATATATAAATATGTGATAGAGCCAATGTTTTTTCTTTGAATCTCGTTTTTTTTTTTATTTTTTATTTAGGTATTTTGTGTTTGGCTCTAATAAAAAAATAGGGAATCTATGTAACGATTGAGGCAGGGGGGATTTATCCTATCTTTTTTTTATTCACTTTATGACAACAAGAGTCGATTATTGAAATATTACCCAACCCATGTTAAACAAAATACATATCAATCATATCATATAATATAAATCATATAAAATAAAATGAGTAAATGTTTAGCTTATATGGTATGTATCGTTTTATTTCAATGACAATAATTTTTTGGTTTTTGTGAAAAATATTTGTAATCCTTTCATTATTTAAACATTTAAACTTTAATTATTTCAAATTACTGGTAAAGATATTCTATAACAGTAACAGTGACAACTATTCAGTACATTTTATAGATACGAAAAACCTTTACTATTTTTATTTTTTTCGTAGTCAGATGAAAAGAATAAAGATTCAAATCTTAACTTACATCATTTTTTTATACATTATACATTTAGTGAAATAATTGGATTTATTTATTCTTTTATATATATATTTGAAATTAGATCAGTGCTGGGTCAATAAAAAAGACTTATCTTCCTATGAAGGCCAAACGGGATATTTATTGTACAATTTGCTTCAATCAATTTTAATAAATTTAAATATTAAATAGTGATGTCTAAATAGGAAACTTTTTTCCAAATTTCAATTATAAATATTTTGAATGAGTCCTTCTAAGTGGATTCTAAGTGGACTCTTAAAAAAAAAATAGTAAATCATTTAAATTTAATCTATCTTATATCTTATATGAGTAATTTGAAGTGAGTCATTTGAAGATGCAGATTCAAGAAGTTCATTTCATTTATATATTTATATTTCTTTCTATATTATAAATTATAATTATTATAAATTATTTATGTTAAATGTATGTTAAATATGCTTTTTTTGCTAAGACTTTTTCATAAAAATCGTCACATATCATCATATAATAATATATAATAATATAGAAGAAAAAGCTTAGATTACGATGTCTATGTACAGCTAAACCAATGACTATTCGTGATTCCATAATTGAATCAATTTCATACCGGTTCTAAATTAGAGGAATGTTATGGTAAAACTTCGTTTGAAACGATGTGGTAGAAAGCAACGTGCGACTTGAAGGACACGGTCCATTGTGGATTACAAATCCACCATTTTCAATTTGTCTAGGAATGAGGGTGCTCTTGGATCGACATTGTGTGTTCTGTTACACCTGAACCCTTCTTCATTTTTTTGTTGGGTTGTAAATAGTCTACGATGGAGCTCGAGTAGAAAGGATTAATTCATTTCTAGGGGACAAGGATCTAGGGTTAATGCCAATCAATTGGAACAACTTCGTAAATATATCTTCTAAATATATCTTCTATGTTTATGATATAGAAATAGAAAGGATCCAATTCGAGCAAGTTTCCAATTCAAAAGCAAAACTTTTTTGAATTGATCAAACTTTTTCGATTCAAAGTGTATCACGCGGGAATTAAATTAACTGTCCGTAGGATTCTTTGCTAGAAAGAAATCAAGGGTATGTTGCTGCCGTTTTTTTTTTTGAAAGGATTAAGAAGCACCGAAGTAATGTCTAAACCCAATGATTAAAAATGATAAAGGATTTAATAACAAGGAAACACCATTTTAATTTTAATGTCTCGATAGTCTCACTAGCTGGATCAGACTAAAGAATCCAAATAAATATAAATTTAAATGAGACAAACAGATAGGGGGTAAAGACTACTCAATAAATAAAATCAATAAATAAAATTGACTAAAAATTTCTTATTTGAACTATTTGAAGAGTTATCCAACTTGAGTTATGAGTACGAATGATTTTCTTCCTTTTCAGGAAGAAAAAAAAAACACTAAAATCATAGTCTAATTTATTTTATAGGCGCCCCATTTGCCATTTAATTTATAAGAATTGCATATATCTATTATATATATATAGAAATATAGACAAAACTTCGAATCAAATCATTTTTTTTTTATCGAGCCGTACGAGGAGAAAACTTCCTATACGGTTCTAGGGGGGGGGTATTGTTCATCTACATCTATCCCAATGAGCCATCTATCAAATCGTTGCAATTGATGTTCGATCCCGAAGAGAAGGAAAAGATCTTAGAAAGGTGGGCTTTTATGATCCAATGAAAAATAAAACTTATTTAAACGTTCCTGTTATTCTCTATTTCCTTGAAAAAGGTGCTCAACCCACAGGAACTGTTCGGAATCTTTTAAAGAAAGCAGAACTTTTAAAGGAACTTCCGCCTAATCAAATTAAATTCAATTAAAGAAATACCAAGGGGGGTAGCAACTTGTATATAACTTTGTATAATTTTTATTTAACTTTTTTTTTGATCCCCCCTCCCTTTTTTCTGCTGTATTTATATTTATTTATCGTTGTTTACGTCGAATTCAAATCTGGTGGGACTAGTATAAAACGATAAAACCTTAGTTTATTGATCTTATTAACTATTTTAAACTTTTAACTATTTTGCTTATTCCACTTAGATTGATAAATACATTTTTGGATATTATTTGCATTGTTAAATTGAAATTAAAAGAATTAAAAAAAAAAATGATGCTTTCTTTGATACAAGAGGTTTTTTGATTGAAAAAAAAGTAGATAACACAAGAGGTGCTCCATCAATTTATAAAATTCTGTATATTTTTTTTTATTTTATCTTTTATCTGAGAATTTCTTGTATTTTCATCTAATTATTTTTTTATTTTGTGTTTTGAATCCTTTAGAAAACCCGTTTTGTAGATTTTGTAGATTTGTTAGCTCAGTGGTTAGATTAGCTCGTATAATCTTCTTTATCTTTATCTTTGTTTAGTTAAAATTTAATTTTTTTATTGTATCTACACACCCTTTGAATTAGGAATTAGGATTAGTCGAAGTTTTGTTTAATCTCTATTTTATTGGGTTGCTAACTCAACGGTAGAGTACTCGGCTTTTAAGTGCGGCTAGAATCTTTTACACATTTGTATGAAGTGAGGAATTCGTCCATACCATTCCATTGGTAAGGTTTGGAAGACCGCGACTGATCCTGAAGGGGAATAAATGGAAAAAATAGCATGTCGTATCATCGTATCAATGGAGAGTTATGGGGGTATATTTCATTCTTCTAGGATCGGTACAAAAATTATTGTTCGAATCCTTTTTTTTTGAACGGAACAAAATAAAAAAGTTGGGTCGAATGAGTAAATGGATAGGGGCCCTAGGGCTTCAATTAATTATTATAAAGAAAAAGCAACCAGCTTCTGTTTTTAATTTGAATAATTTCCCGGTCTAATTAGACGTTAAAAATAGATTAGTACCTGGTATGGGAAGGACTTCTCTCCCGTGAGTGAATTCTATATTTTATTTTTTTTTATGAATCCTAACTATTAGCATTTTCTATTATGTTTTTCTATTATGTAATGAAGAAGCATGTGTAAAAGAAGCAGTATATTGATAAAGAAAGTTTTTTTCCGAAATCAAAAGAGCGATTTAGTTTAAAAAATAAAAGATTTCTAACCATCTTGTTATCCTAGTTATCCTATAACATATTATAACATATAAAATATAACATAGACTAATTAAAGGAAATGAATGGGAAAAAGAGAGGGGAGAGAGTTTGTTGAGAAGTTTACCTGTCTCTGAGGTATCTATTCTTACTATTGAATAGCTTATTTTGACTGTATCGCGCTATGTATCATTTGATAACCCACCCCAATCTTCTACTATTGATTCAAATCAAATTTTATTTTAAAGTGGAGGAAATCCAACGATATTTACAGCTAGAGAGATCTCAACAACACGACTTCCTATATCCACTTATTTTTCAGGAGTATATTTATGCATTTGCTCATGATCGTGGTTTCAGTAGAAGTAGATCCAATTTGTCGGAAAATCCGGGTTATGCCAATAAATCCAGTTTACTGATTGTGAAACGATTAATTACTCTAATGTATCTACAGAATCATTCTCCTAATGATTCTAACCAAAATATATTTTGGGCGCGCAACAAAAATTTGTATTATGAAATCATATCAGAGGGGTTTGCTTTTATTGTGGAAATTCCATTTTCTCTACGATTAATATCTTGTCTTCTAGAAGTAAAAAATAAAAAGAATAAAAAGATAGTAAAATCTCAGAATTTACGATCAATTCATTCAATATTTCCGTTTTTAGAAGACAACTTTTCACATTTAAATTTTGTATTAGATATACTAATACCTCATCCTGTACATATGGAAATCTTGGTTCAAACTCTTCGCTATTGGGTAAAAGATGCTTCTTCTTTGCATTTATTACGATTCTTTCTTAACAACAAGTATTGGAATTGGAATAGTCTTATTACTACAAAGAAATCCAGTTACGATTTTTCAAAAAGGAATCAAAGATTATTCTTATTCTTATATAATTCTCATGTATGTGAATATGAATCCATTTTAGTCTTTCTGCGTAACCAATCTTCTCATTTACGATCAACACTTTTTGGAGTTCTTCTTGAACGAATCTATTTATATGGAAAAATAGAACGTCTTGCGAATGTCTTTGTAAAGGTTAAGGATTTTCAGGCGAACCTATGGTTGGTCAAGGAACCTTGCATCCATTATATTAGGTATCAAAGAAAATCCATTCTGGCTTCAAAAGGGACGTCTCTTTTCATGAATAAATGGAAATGTTACCTTATTCCTTTTTGGCAATGGCATTTTTCGCTGTGGTTTTATCCAATAAGGATTTATATAAACCAATTAGAATTATCCAATAATTCCTTTGAATTTTTGGGATATCTTTCAAGCTTGCGAATGAACCCTTCAGTGGTACGGAGTCAAATTCTAGAAAATTCGTTTCTAAGCAATAATGCTATTAAGAAGGTAGATACCCTAGTTCCAATTATTCCTCTGATTGCGGCATTGGCTAAAGCGACATTTTGTAACGTATTAGGGCATCCCATTAGTAAGCCGGTTCGGGCTGATTTATCAGATTATAATATTATTGACCGATTTGGGTGTATATGCAGAAATCTTTCTCATTATCATAGCGGATCTTCCAAAAAAAAGAGTTTGTATCGAATAAAGTATATACTTCGACTTTCTTGTGCTAGAACTTTGGCTCGGAAACACAAAAGTACTGTACGTACTTTTTTAAAAAGATTGGGCTCGGAATTATTGGAAGAATTTCTTATGTCGGAAGAAGACGTTCTTTTTTTGACGTTCCCAAAAGCTACTTCCAGTTTGCGGGGAGTATATAGAAGTCGAATTTGGTATTTAGATATTATTTCTATAAATATTTATATTTCTTATATTTATAGAAATAATCTGACCGATCACAAATCCAAATTCTGAGATCTTGAAAATAAATTTTTACTGGATTTTCAATATTCTGAAATGTTGATGTAGTATGTAATAAGGGTTTAATCGGCTGAGTATTCAACTTTTAAAATAAAATTAAAGTTTTTATAAGAAAGGAAATGATGTATACATAGGGAAAGCCATGTGCAATGAAAACTGCAAGCATGGCTTGGGGAGGGTTTTTCTTTATTTAACTAACATAACAAAGAAATTATCTACTCCATCCGACTAGTTCCGGGTTCGAATCCCGGGCAACCCACTGCCCGTATCGAAATTTTAATTATATTAAATTAAATATATATATTTATGATATATGTATAGATATATGATATATGTATAGCAATTATGTATAGCAATCCATATTTATATTTATTTGCTTCTTTTGTAATCCACTTAAATTAAATTTAGTTAAGTTATAATAAATTATAATAGATTTAGATTTATATAGTTATTGGGATTGGTTGACACGAACATAAACATATAAGTCATGTTATACTGTTGAACAACAAGCCTTACTTTTTTCTATTATGAGTATGGAAAATTTGTATGCTTGAGAGTCCCTGATGATTAAATTAAATAATGATTAAATAAACCAAGATTTTGCTATGACTGTAATTTTAGGAGACGCAAAAGGGCCTATGGGGTCGCTTCCGTAACTGATAACCATCACCAAAAACCGTCTTTATATTGGATGGTTTGGTGCTTTAATGATCCCTACCTTATTGATTGACCGCAACTTCTGTATTTATTATTTTATTGCCTTCATTGCTGCTCCTCCAGTATAGTATTATAGTTATAGTATTATAGTATTGATGGTATTCGTGAACCCGTTTCTGGATTTGTGGAAACAATATTATCTCAGGTTCCTTTATTCCTATTTATGCAGCTATCGGTTTGCATTTTTAACCAAAAATATGTGGGAAGAGTATCATCCATTGATTGATGGATGGTTATACAACGGTGTCCTTTATGAACTAATTGTTCTACACTTCTTACTTGGTGTAGTTTGTTACATGAGTCGTTAGTGGGTGGTAGCTTAGTTTACGCCTTGGGGTATGCGGCCTCGGATTGTTGTTGCATACTCCAGCTCCGCAGATGCTACCGCTGTTTTCTTGATCTACACAATGGGTCAAGGAAGTGATGGTATGCCTCAATTTCTGGTACTTTCAACTTCATGATTGTATTCCAGGCTGAGCACAATATCCCTACTGCACCCATTTTAACTAGCGTAGCCGGTTGGTGTATTTGGCAGCTCCCTATTCAGTGCTATGCATGGTTCCTTGGTAACTTATAGTTAGATCACAGGGAAGCCACACAAAATGAATCTGCTAATGAAGGTTACAGGTTCCGTCAGTGGCCGGTAGTGGGTATCTGGTTCACTTCTTTAGGTATCAGCACTATGGCTTTCAACCTAACCTAAACTAAATAATTTAAATTTCAACCAATCTGTAGTTTATAGTCAAGGCCATGTAATTATATTATTATTATAATTAATAGTAATTAATTGATATCATAAAATAAACCGTGCTGACCGCTAACCTTGGTTTGGTATGGAAGTTAGTTATGCATGAACGTAATATTAATATATTAATATAATATACCGCTACCGCTAAACTTAGCTGCTATCTAAGCCCCATGGATAAGGCTTAGTCTTAGTTTACTATAGGTTTGTTTTTTGAAATTTTAAATTAATTAAAATTAAATAGTAATCTGGGGGGGCGGATGTAGCCAAGTGGATCAAGGCAGCGGATTGTGAATCCACCATGCGCGGGTTCAACTCCCGTCGTTCGCCCATTTTTATTAATAGATGATTGGCTACAAAAGGATTTTTTTTTAGTGACCGTATCACAATCACAGCTTGCTCCTATATCTATATATTAAATATATAGATTTTTTTTTTTTAAGATGAAGAGAGAGA